AGTACGCTGCCAATAAATTTCTACCTCTTATTATAGTGTGCGCTTCGGGGGGGGCGCGCATGCAAGAAGGAAGTTTCAGCTTGATGCAAATGGCTAAAATATCGTCTGCCTTATATGATTATCAATCAAATAAAAAGTTATTTTATGTATCAATCCTTACATCTCCTACTACTGGTGGGGTAACAGCTAGTTTTGGTATGTTGGGAGATCTCATTATTGCCGAACCCAATTCCTACATTGCATTTGCGGGTAAAAGAGTAATTGAACAAACATTGAATAAAACAGTACCCGAAGGTGCACAAGCGGCTGAATATTTATTCCAGAAGGGCTTATTCGACCTAATTGTACCGCGTAATCTTTTAAAAAGTGTTCTAAGTGAGTTATTTAAGCTCCACGCTTTTTTTCCTTTGAATTCCAATTCAATCAAGTAGAGCACACTAAGTTCAATTTTTTGATTTGTAGCTAACAAGTAGTTATCAAAAAAAAATAAGATAAGAATGGAGTTTTCTTTGGTAACCTAAGATCTAATTCTAGAAAGAATCAAAAGTAGCAGATAACTCTTTTTTTAGTTAGATTTCCCATTACTAACTACCAAAATCCCATTTTCACTAAAAATCCCGATTATGTCGCATTCTAACGAATCTTTCGAGAATTTGTAAGAAATTCTTTGTTTATTAAATTAGAAGACAAGAATAAAACACAAAGAAATGAAGAAAAATAATAAAGTTGATTATCATACGTATCTTTCATATAAAAAGATGAATAAGTCCATTTATTTAGTTCTACATTCCTTGGACTTATTTTATATACTCACTTAGATATATAGATACTTAGATCTCTATTAGTTATTATTAATTAATTCAATTATTAATTAATTCAATTAAATTATTAGTTATTATTAATTAACTCAATTAATTGAATTAATTATTAATAACTAATAACTACGAATTCATAATAATTACAATTCTTAATTATAATTAGTATTAGTATAAAATATGATATTAAAAAAAAGAAACAGGTACAAATAGTAAATCGAGGTACCCTTTGTATGACAACTTTCAACTTTCCCTCTATTTTTGTGCCTTTAGTAGGCCTAGTATTTCCGGCAATTGCAATGGCTTCTTTATTTCTTCATGTTCAAAAAAACAAGATTGTTTAGATCTGAGGAGACCCAATCTTCTCTTATCCGTTTTTTTTTTTAAACTTAGATTTGTAGCATAACACAGATATTTATTTCGGGAAATATGGTATAACATGTGATTTCCGCCGAACATAGAGGAAAAGGCTCTTATGCTTGCAGAAAACGATCTATGGGTAAATGAATTCTAGCTAGTTTCAAACAGATCAGGATCGCTGGAGGCCTAAAATGTAAAGTTGGTGGAGCTATATGTATATCAATATGTATATTGAGACGATATGAAGGGTATGTTATTATTTTAGATCTAACCAATTTGATGAATTACTCCTAAAGGTTCACATCAAACTAGTGCTAGTTCACATCAAACTAGTGCTAGTTGATGAGAGTTCCTTCGGAAACAAAAAAAGTACAGGCAAAATAATTTGGGGTATTCTCTCAATTCCAATAAAATGAAATCGGATCAAGTATGAGTTGGCGATCAGAACATATATGGATAGAACTTATAACGGGATCTCGAAAACTAAGTAATTTTTGCTGGGCCCTTATCGTTTTTTTAGGTTCATTAGGATTCTTATTAGTTGGAACTTCGAGTTATCTTGGTAGAAATTTGATATCTTTTGTTCCGTCTCAGCAAATCATTTTTTTTCCACAAGGTATCGTAATGTCTTTCTACGGTATCGCGGGTCTCTTTATTAGTTCCTATTTGTGGTGTACAATTTCCTGGAATGTAGGTAGTGGTTATGATCTTTTCGATAGAAAGGAAGGAATGGTGTGTATTTTTCGTTGGGGATTTCCTGGAAAAAATCGTCGCATATTCTTTCGATTCCGTATAAAAGATATTCAATCCGTTAGAATAGAAGTTAAAGAGGGGATTTATGCTCGTCGTGTCCTTTATATGGACATCAGAGGCCGGGGGGCTATTCCGTTGACCCGTACTGATGAGAATTTGACTCCCCGAGAAATTGAACAAAAAGCCGCAGAATTGGCCTATTTCTTGCGCGTACCAATTGAAGTCTTTTGAGAAAAGGAACTTGAGGAATGCTTTCTCAGCAGAAGGGAAAGATGAAAGAATCCAGTTTTTCTATAACATAACTTAAGTTTCGAAAGAAAGAGATTTCTCTTTTTTTTTTCCAATGTTTGTTGGAAGTGATACTTTAGATGCAAATAAATCTTGTAAATTATTTCCTTTTTATCAATCGACCTTTTTTTATCCTTTGGTTTGTGTTCCTTACTAAACAATCGTGGGTTTTCTTAAAAATGATAACTGGCCCCAGTTCTTTCTTGTTTTGTCGCTCATTTTTTTGTATCTTTTTTCCCCCAATTATTCTATTATTGGCTATGGGGAACCATTGGAATTAGTGGATATTTTGATTGAAAAGTAATTCTTTCGTCTCAAAATCTCAATAATATTCATTCTTTAATAATATTCATTCTTTAAAGTATTTCTTTCGGCCATTCATTGAAAGGAGACACTTGTTTGGAATTGAAGATCTGGAAACAATATTTTTGATTATTTCTTCAGTCAAATTCGAAGTAGAGTCTTAATCTATTTCGGTATTCTTTCTAGATTCAAACAAAATCGCAAGATTCATAGAGTTGATACCTTGTCTATAACTCATGTTTGAAAGAAATATTCGATGACATAGAGTGGACGAATGAAGTGGGTAAATTAAAAATTCACAGGTGAAAAATGGCAAAAAAGAAAAAGAAAGCATTCCCTCCCTTTTTGTATCTTGCATCGATATTATTTTTGCCCTGGTGGATTTCTCTTTCATTGACTAAAAGTATGGAATCTTGGATTACTAATTGGTCGAATACTGGTCGATCCGAAATCTTTTTGAATGATATTCAAGAAAAAAGTATTTTAGAAAAGTTCATAGAATTAGAGGAAATCCTCGTCTTGGACGAAATGATTAAGGAATACTCCGAGATATATCTACAAAAGCTTCCTATAGAAATGCACAAAGAAACGATCCAATTAATCAAGATACACAATGAGGATCGTATCCATACGATTTTACACTTTTCGACAAATCTAATCTGTTTTGTTATTCTAAGTGGTTATTCTATTTTAGGTAATGAAGAACTTGTTATTCTTAACTCTTGGGCTCAGGAATTTCTATATAATTTAAGTGATACAGTAAAAGCTTTTTTGATTCTTTTATTAACCGATTTATGTATTGGATTTCATTCACCCCACGGTTGGGAACTAATGATTGGTTCTGTCTACAAAGATTTTGGATTTGTTCATAATGATCAAATTATATCTGGTCTTGTTTCCACTTTTCCAGTTATTCTCGATACTATTTTTAAATATTGGATTTTCCGTTATTTAAATCGTGTATCTCCGTCACTTGTAGTTATTTATCATTCAATGAATGATTGATAAATGATTCACCAATATGAATCTAATCCACTTAGAATGTTTCTTACTATGTAGATAAGTATTAAAAATATTCTATCCGGGTGATTTTAATCCTAAAGGATTCCAGTAAAATGCTTCCAGTAAATAGCAGAATCGTGGATAGGGAACGATACTAGTGACCTACCCAATTTATTGTAGAAATTTTCGGATTAATGATTAGGCCATGCAAACTAGAAATACTTTTTCTTGGATAAAGGAACAGATTACTCGATTTATTTCCGTATCGCTCATGATATATATCATAACTCGGCCATCCATTTCAAGTGCATATCCCATTTTTGCGCAGCAGGGTTATGAAAATCCACGAGAAGCGACTGGGCGTATTGTATGTGCCAATTGCCATTTAGCTAATAAGCCCGTGGATATTGAGGTTCCACAGGCGGTACTTCCTGATACTGTATTTGAAGCAGTTGTTCGAATCCCTTATGATAAGCAAGTGAAACAAGTTCTTGCTAATGGTAAAAAAGGTGGTTTGAATGTAGGGGCTGTTCTTATTTTACCAGAGGGGTTTGAATTAGCCCCTTCCGATCGTATTTCTCCCGAGATGAAAGAAAAGATAGGGAATTTATCTTTTCAGAGCTATCGCCCCAATAAAACAAATATTCTTGTGATAGGGCCTGTACCTGGTCAGAAATATAGTGAAATCACCTTTCCTATCCTTTCCCCCGACCCCGCTACTAAGAAAGATGTTCACTTCTTAAAATATCCTATATACGTAGGAGGAAATAGGGGAAGGGGTCAGATTTATCCCGACGGAAGCAAGAGTAACAATACAGTTTATAATGCTACGGGAGCGGGTATAGTAAGTAAAATCATACGAAAAGAAAAAGGGGGATATGAAATAACCATAACAGATCCATCGGATGGGCGTCAAGTGGTTGATATTATCCCTCCAGGACCAGAACTTCTTGTTTCAGAGGGTGAATCCATCAAATTGGATCAACCATTAACGAGTAATCCTAATGTGGGTGGATTTGGACAGGGAGATGCCGAAATAGTACTTCAAGATCCATTACGTGTTCAAGGTCTTTTGTTCTTCTTGGGATCTATTATTTTGGCACAAATCTTTTTGGTTCTTAAAAAGAAACAGTTCGAGAAGGTTCAATTGGCCGAAATGAATTTCTAGACTCGCGGATTTATCGACATAAGGTTCGTAAAAAGAACAAAATTATTGTTCTTGTTGTCAATTATGTATGATAAAAAAAAAAAAAAAATGACATTCTGAAAACCTTTTATTGACTTGCTCTTTTTCCACAAGCTTTGTCAAATCCCCTGTACCGCATTTCTAGTCATAATATAATAGGTAGATTTTTGTTTGAAGAAGACTATTTTATTTGACTTTATGACTTTACCACCTCTTTCTTTGTTTTTTTTAGCCAAATTGAATTGGTACGACTCTGTTACTATTGCCAGATTTCAATGCTCTAAAAGATATCC